AGTTGGAATAAAGAAAAGGGCATTTCGCTTCTTTGCTAAGCAAGGATAACTTTACAAGAAGGGCTATAATGGCCATCCTCTCCATCCCTCGAGAGGATGTGCAGCAGGTTCTCGAGGAAGCCCACGCCCCAGGACATATTGGCGGCGCAAAGATATATGATCACCTGATGACCCTGGGGTACTATTGGCCAACTATGGAGATAGATTCAGCAACATTTGTTAAGAGGTGCAAGGTTTGTCAACTACAAGGCAACCTCATACATGCTCCAGCCGTGGAGCTCCCTACCCATTTCAAACTTGTGCCCTCGATTTCATCGGGAAAATCACCACTCCCTCGAGGGGAAAATGTTTCATTTTAGTAGCAACAGAGTTGTTCACCAAATGGGCAGAAGCAGTTTCACTACGCCGAGACAACTCTCCTTCAAGTTGAGCCAATGCACTTGTAGCTTTCTCGAGCGCTGCTGAAGTCTGGGCGTACTCCTCGAGATGATGGGTATCAAATCTTGCCTTGGCCACTGCACCCAGCCTGGCATGAACCCATCTCAGATCAAACCCAAAGCACCCCTCCATATCTCGAACGTCCTTCTGAATGTCTTCAAAGACATCAGCCGGTACCTCCCCCATTACATAAGCAAAAAGTTTGAAGATTATTGGGAAAAGCATGTCTACCGCGTATCCTCGAAGTTCTCTTCTCTGGGGTTGGAAAAAGTTTAAGGGGAAGTTGTCCAGATGGATTCCATAAGGATGGACGTGGTGCGTTGAACACTAAGGCCTCTCCACTCGACGTAATCAGGATTTCTACTCAAACCCAACTAAGCCCTGAGGACACCTTCTGCTCGGAGGGCACAATCCAGCATTTCTTACAAAGTCTTACAACGGATGTGAGCTTAACAACCCTCGTGCCATGCCCAAGCCCTTACCTTCGCCCTATACCGAAAGATATTAGTTCATTGATCAACTACCACTTGATCCCCTAGGTAAAGGAATTTCTCTAAGGTGCCAAAGAGTCCCCTCCTAATAAGTAGGGCTTTGCTGGTCTTGCAAGCATTCGTCTACGTTTGCTCGCAAAACTGCTAAGGTTAAGATAGCCAATCCCGTTTTGTTTCGGCAGAAACGAATCAATTTCGAACAGTGTATTATAGTCGACGGGCCTCTAGCGATGATCGGACCCAGATAATCAATGTATTCATCGTGCCCCCCCTGGGTTCGGTGAAAGAATTGAATTTCCCGATGAGGTAGCCTGCTGGGACTTTGCTAGAAAAGGGATTAGCGGCTTAATGCATGGATTTGAGCTGTGAAAGGCCTTTGTAAGTGCCTTGCTCATGCCTTCCCGCCTTACTATGTCAAAGAGCCAAAAATGCACTCAATGAAGGCCACGATCAAAAGTAGGGGTTTCTCTCTCAATTAACAAGCCCAGGGATCACAGACGAGATCTAACCTAGTGGTTTCGCTTTAATTCATTAACTAAACGAAGATCTTATTTCTTACCTACTAGATCGATTGAAAGAAGCCTTCGGGTTACAGTCAACTCATAAAATACTCTCCTAAGGAGATATTCTTTCTATCCATAAACAGAAAGGGGGAGAGATTCCTGCTTGCCTACTTCGCGGATCGAAGGGAGAAGACCTATTCAATAAAAAAGTGCAAGCAAAAAGCATTCTATGAACGAATTCCTTCATAGCCTTCATAGATAGAGTAGAGAGAAAAGGGAGTAAGCCTTTGGTATTCTGTTCTTATTGCTTAGTTCCTGTCTATCTCTATCTATCAAAATAGACCCGGAAAAAGATCAGTCCATATAACTAGATTCGGAAAATTCACATACATGAAGGGGTGAGGCTTGAGTCTACTTTCTATTACAAAAGTAGAGAGTAGAAAGAAGACTCACTACTCAATTCGAAGGCGACACGCCTTGCTGCCTTTACGAGGATTTCCCTTCTTTGCTTCTTTTGTTTGAAATAGGACCGGGCCGGGTAGAATCCGGTTGGAAAGAAAGAAAGAAACCGCCGGAGTGGGGGATTGTCCTGTCCTCCTCACTGACCCCAAAGAAGGTGGCTCTGCCACTAAGCAGGCCGGCAGAGAGGGCACCAAATGCCTAAACAAGACAAGAACCAACTATATGCTTAACACAAACTTTCTGGTCCTCCCTCTAGCACACGGGGAGCGGCCCTACGCACCGGGGGCGAAGCGTAGAGGTCACTTTAGCTTGTTGTACCGGAGTGGTTCATCGTCAAAAGAACAACAATGGCTTGTAGCATTTCCTATTGATTTGTCTAGGGGATGGGATGTAAAAGAAGGCTTTATCGTCTAAAGGCAGGGGTGAGCTTTCTCACTATACCTCGCTCTTCTTTTATCCCGCCTGCTTTCTTATCCCTGTTCCGTAAATTTCGTACGTAGACAGTTAGTTGCTCTGACTAGTTTTTTAGTGCAAAAAAGGACCAACGACGACCCTATCCTAAAGGAGAAGAAGGAGTAGGAGCAGAGCGGAGAATCTTTTTTGATTCCAGCCGAGAAAACTAGTAAAAGGAAGGATCAAGAATGTTATATATTTCAGGAGCTAGATCAGTTGCCGATGAACAAGTAAGAATTGCCTCAACAAAAATAGATGGAATTGGGCCTAAAAAAGCCATTCTGGTTCGTTATCGATTAGGTATCAGTGGGAACATAAAGATAAAAGAATTAACTAAGTATCAGATCGACCAAATTGAACAAATGATAGGTCAAGATCATGTTGTTCATTGGGAATTGAAGAGGGGAGAACGAGCAGACATCGAACGATTAATTTCTATTTCTTGTTATCGTGGAATTCGTCATCAAGATGGATCACCCTTACGCGGTCAACGAACTCATACTAATGCTAGGACTTGTCGCAAGCAAATTCGGAAATGAAAGAAGTATACCGAAAGCCTTGGTACTTGTCTGATCAATCACACTGATAGCTTCAATAGTTCACTGAAATTTTATTTGGGGATTTCACCGGTTACTAATCCAGTATCGGTATAGTAGGCCTCCTTGGCCACTCCACTAGTGGCTCGGCTTCGTCCTAGAAGCTACTGCTTCCGCCTCTCTAGGCTTCGCTCATGACTGGTATATGGATCTCTCTATGTAGTGATCGGCCTTCTAGAAGCTTCGCCAGAAGCGACTAGTCGCTTCCCGAATGCCCCTTTCCTTCGCTACTAGGAGAGTCGCTAGCTTGCTTGCATTCTATTCTATAAACGGAGCGGCTTGTCGAGTCTACGAAGCTTCGTAGTTGCTTCCCCCCCCTTTTTTCTTTTGCCCCGCCATGCCACTAGATCCATAATGACCGGCGAGTCGGAACATGTATGAATATAACCACGCGGAGCGCCGTACCGGCCTATCGAAGCGAAGAAAGAGATCATTGAGCCTATTTAGCCGAGCTAAGGTTTGGAACCTTTATAAATAAGATATCTATCTATATATAAAATAATAAGCTAAGGGGGCTGGAAATCGCAAGAATTGAAAAGTCCTCCATTGAATGGGATGAGAAAGACAGGTTCGGAAATGGCCAGATTAGCAGGAGGAAGGGCGGCCCCACCCTGAAACAAAGGTGTACGTACATAAATAAAGAGACTGGTTATGGCCTTGATAGGGCTCCTTCCCATCTATCTTGACTGGGAAGAGGGGGGAGGCTCTTGCGGAAGCCCTGCCCGCCCTTCTCTATTCTATTTTGAGGATCCGGCTTTCCGGACTCGTAAAAGACGGCTAGGAACAAGAATAGGGTCAGTAGTCTCTGCCGTTGCAGGTCCTTCTCCTTCCGCTGAGATGGCCCTCTTTTTTGTTTTGTTTGTTCACCGCGGCACAAAATCATGAAGAAGCTGGAATAACTCAGAAAGAGAGTGGCGCCTAGCCGTTGAGAGCGTCTGTTGTCTTTGTAGAGGAACAGTACGATCTTGGACTGGCCCCCTTCGCATGACCTAGAAAGAAAAAGAAGTCCGTGCTACTATAAGGCCTCTAAACTCCTCCCTCAGGACACTGTTGCGTTGCCCATGGGGACGGGCTAGCCCCGACTTCCATAGGTCCTTGGTTCGACCTCCTAATGAGAATTGAGGTCCTTGCGCGGGCGTCTCATCCCTAAGACTTGTTTGCTCTGTATGGAGTGCCCCGTGGTTCCTCGAGTGCCAGCCGCGGAGAGGAATGCCATCAACTAGGGCGCTATTGGCCACTAACCACTCGCTCGCCGGACGCTCGGGCTCCGCGTTTCAAGTTCGTTATCCTAACCGTATCCTCTGCTCCACCGGGAGCCTGACCCCTTCTTCTATCTTATCTACTGCCTTGCTCCTCGGCTCCATACTGCTCCAGCCGCTCGCTGTAATAGCTTGCTTCTCGGGTGGCTCGCACCCTGGGTGGTGCGGCTGAGCCAGAGTGGGCTCAGCAGTCGGCCTATCTTTCCGGGCGCACGCATAAAGGCATGATTAGTTCCACAAATCTCACTGCACTGACCATAGTAAACTCCTTCTCGTTGTACCGAAATAGAGATTTGATTTAAACGACCAGGTACAGCATCACATTTTACACCAGAGGAAGGTACAGCCCAACTATGAAGTACATCAGCAGATGTTACAATAATACGTAGATGACTTTTGGCTGGTACAACCACTCGATTGTCAACTTCTAATAAACGTAATTGACCCAATTCTAGATCATCTTCTGGAATCGTATAACTGTCAAAAGTGAGTGACTGTTCATCGGAACTGTTATAGTCCGAATACTCATAAGGTTGGGTCGACGCCCGTCTCCCCCCAAACTGTACTTGCAAGTTTCCCCGCAAAAAGCTCTCCACGCCTACTCTTAGAAAGAAGACTCTTTTTCTTTAGTTAGTACCGACCGTAAGACCCTTTATGAGTAAGGGGAATCGAAGGCCGGGGAAAGTTTATTGGCAACAGGGAACCCTTTCTCACCCAGTCCTACCTACCCTATGTATTCGAGGGGGGCTGGAACCGAAAAAGACCTGGTTCCACACATATGAGACAGGCAGAAGGTATGGGACGACCAGTTCACCATGGAAAGCGAATTCGATTCTATAGTCGTCTTCTTTGTTCGCAGTGGAAAGGGATGCTAGTCGGCTCGGAGAAGTTGTAGGCCCCAATAAAAAAGATCAAGAATGATTCCTCACCTATCCTGTCAGGGGCCCAGTTGAACGCTCGAGTATAGATTCCCTATGCTCATCGGCCGGGGCCGGCCGGCCCGTAGATCTGGATCCATCCATAGACCTGACCTGATATCGTTTGTCCAAAAAGAAAAAAGTAGGTTTTTAGTAGTAGTTCATGAGACCTCGAATTCCCACGTTCCAGCTTGCATTATGCCAACAAGTCCCACCCCCAACTCTAGCTGAGAAGTTGAGTCGCCCTTCTTTTTTTATTTGATTTGTTCAGAAAAAGAATCGAATAAAGAAAGAGATAGTCTATATCCTGTATCGATCATAGGATCACTCTATGAATAGGTAAATTCTCTGTGACCTCCCACCGTTCACGACATCCCTTGCTTCTCGCTGCGAACGGCTCCTCGGTGGAAGAGTAGAAGCGCTGGTCCCCTTCGGTCAAGTTGCTTGTACCTGCTGTTACCTACCGTAGGACCTCCGTCCCCGAAGCGAAGAAAGAGGAGCAGGAACAAGAGGTTGTCCTCTCCCGGCCCAGTAGTTCCGCAACTACTACCGTGGTTGTTGCCAACGGGGATCCCCCATTCCGAAAGGTGACTGGGCCGGCCGTTAGGTCCAAAGTTGTATGCCACAGCTATGGTGCCGATAGATTCACTACTTCAGCGCCGTTATCGGACATTTCAGGCTGAGCATCTATTTCTCGTATATCGCTCCACACCGAGAAGAGGGATGTGTACCTCCAGCAACAACAAGATGGAACCATAGGCTTCTATGCTGGGAGCATTTCGGGGTATAGGTCTAACCATCTCAACTCCCCGTTTCTGGCATGCTATAGTTATTTAAGTCTCTCGACGGCGGGAATGGGAGATTACCGGTAAGCCAGATGCTTCGCGAACCATATTCTTAAGGCATTTCGTTGCACTTAAATCACCCTCGTGAAGAGGCGCACTCCGATACCATTGATGTCCAATAGCTTTGATAGTAATGGCTGGATTTACTACTACCTCGTCCATTGAGTATAAGAGAGCAAATGATGGTATAGCAATGAACATCGGGATGATACTAGGAAATATGGTCCGAAGAATCTCGATAGTAGTTCCATGAACAATCCTTTGCGGGATTGGATTTTTTTCTTTTTGGAAATGCCATAAAGCGCGAACCAAGATCCGTGAGACGAAAACCAAAATAAGAATGAGGAAGAAAAAGATATCGTGATGTAAGTCTATTATTCCTTGCATCATAGGTGTTGCTGCGTCTTGAGATCCTAATTGCCATGGTTCCGCTGCATCACAAGGAGCAATTGTGAGAAATAGCCATTCTAGAACAATCATTTGATCTGTTTCATTCTTTGACTGCTCTGCTCCCACAAAAAAATGGAGAGACTTGTTCTTGCTCTTCCAATTCAGGAAGACTTCTTTCGCCGGTTGGTCCAACCAAGAAAGACATGGGAATTTTGGGCGTCAGATTCTTCTTCTTCTCTTACTTACGATATTTCGAGTTGGATGAACAGATCGCTCCTATTTAATAAGACATTAGATTCTCATTCATCAATAACTCGACTTCCAGCTTCTCACATGGAAGGGTCCGGTCCGGAAGAAGAGGAAAAGGAGTTCACCTCAAATCAAGGCAACGCGCGCTCAATCCATCTATCCTGTCTGATTGAGAAAGTCTTTAGGTTCCAGAGTTCCGACCTATAAAGGAGTGAAACCGCTTCCAAAGACTCAGCGATAGGGTAGGCCGTAGTGACTACTCAGATAGAAAGCTTCGGAGGAAGCATGGTGTTAAACGAGGTCGGTGAAGCATACCTTCCATCCAGTGCTATGTTTGCAAGAGAAGGTGTGATCGTAGGAGCTCAACCTGTTGCCGGTGGTTTGAGACATAACCGCAGCTAGGGGAATAAAAGGTTTGGTCCTATCCGCTTTTAGAGTGATCGCAGACTTAAGTAGGTCCCTGAGAGTCCTCGCATCACAGCCTGCTCTTATACAATTCCAAAGCATTCTTTTCATAGGCAGACTAACTACTGGATACAAGATAGGGTATACTGGTTCTAAGCCTACCTTTTCTTTTCCTTACTCGCTGACAACCTTGCTTACTTTGAACTTTTTGCTTAAGCTTGGCAGACTAGCTCCTAACTTCCTTGATAGAGCGATGAGCTTACTTAAATAGAGTTCTATCCTCAGGAATGACTTAAAAGGGAACCTTGCACCAGAACGAGGGTCGATGTAATTGAGCTCTTACTTCGGGATAGCTGCTTTAGAACCTAACCTTTTTTTTGACTTCTAGGGTTTGCTGGTTCTAAAACCTGTCTCCCCCTTTTTTTGAGGAAGTAAGGAAGTGGATAAACCTTATAACCCTGTAGGAGTAGGAGCCAGCTAATCCCTCTATCAGTCTAACCCCGCGAGCAAGGAAACTAGCAAAGCAAGTCATTCCAAGTCAGGAAGGGCAGAAGAAGAATTTAATAAAGTAAGGAAGTCCCGGGGCTGGTGCTATAGTAAACTGCCACAGGTACTAGGAGTAAGCCTGCAAGTAGTATTTATTAAGCAGTAAGCCCTAGAGCTCGAGATTGTAAGTTTCAGGTACTAGTTTACAAATCGTATAAGCCGACTGTCTTTTGGTAAACTTATGTGCCCTCATCTCTCCTTTCTACTTGACGGCTGGCCCCCTCCTAGTCTCCTACAAGCGCCTAATTGAGACGAATTCTCGGTAGGGCTGTCTCTGATCTGGTTTTTCGCTGCTGTCCAGTCCAAGCCTTCCATTTCCATTATGTCTGCTTGCCCTAGTCCGTAAAGAAAGTAGGAAATGATGGAAAAAAGTCTTCCAATCTCTTAGTCTAGTGTTGCAATCCCGCTAAGGCCTAAGACTGATGAGTTGAGTGAAATCCTATCAGCCTTGGAAGCAGGGCCTAATCCCCTACTTGAGACGATGAAGGAAGCACTTCGGCATCGGCAGCGGTAGTTACAGGATCATCGGATAGCTATGAAAAGCATCTAGGAAGAAAGGACCGAGCTGATTCTATAGCTGCCTATTCTGTAACGATTCTATCACAACTTATTCTTTCTTCTTCACTTGCAAAGAACCTATTTGATTCAATTGCAGCTCCTTCTATGCTATCAATCCCATTTTGTTCACAGCGTCCTCTTCTGGGAAGGAATTGATGGAAGGAATCGGAAGTAAGGCTTGACTTTCCCCGTTCTTTGTCTTCTAGGCGTCGGAGGGGAATGAAATTCCTAATGGTTCTCCGCCTTTTAACCCTTGCCAGGGGAGAAGGTACGAACTTCGCGTCTCTAATGGAACGAACGAAGTGAAACGAAGTTCCGCAAGGCACTTTAAAAAAAGGTATTACTTAAGGCAAGGAAAGCGCCAAATTGGACTGCCTTCTTTGTAGACTTCTTCTGTCCTGACCTGCTCTGAGCTTCCTGGAAATGGGTATTAAACAAAGGACATAGTCGGATAGGTAAAACCTCTTTTTTCGAGTGAAAGGCCTTATGTTATGAGGGTAAACCTCCTAACCAGGCTACTAAGTGCCAAACTCTCCTCTATAATAAGGGTGGGGTATCCGAATCGACCTCCAACACTTATTCCGGATATCGTGATCTTGGATCCAGGTCTAGGTACTTTTTCTGATTCAGATTCTCTTGGGTACAATACCGAAGCTAAGTATAAGTAGATGAAAACAGCTTGACCAAGAGTTGCTAGAGCGGATTATTCAGCTAAGTCAGTAAAGCCGGAAAAGCCTTGCTCTAAAGGAGCTTGGGGTGAAACCCTTCTATAAAGGGGAGTTTTGTTTGGCAGATCGATTTATAGTTGCTTCGGATGTAGCATTTGATGGGGATCTTTCAGCAGCGGGAAGGTATTTTAATCTTTATTAAATAGGTGATCCGCGAACTCTTCTGCTGCTGCTGCAAGACCGAAATTTTAGGTTTTATTCGAAGTTCATATTTTGAGTCTTGGATGTGCTCCCAGGGGAAAGGGCTAAAGCCAATCATTCCGAAGGAGTCTTGCTTCCATTCCCAAGTGTTGGAGTAGGATACTTTGTAGCGCCCAAGGGAATTGGATAAGGATAAAGTCTCTTACTTTCAAGGTTAGGAGCGGGTGAAGGATGTGATCCGGGGCCGGGGCTGGTCACAGATATCACCTATCGTCGCTGGGGAACTACTCTCCTCTGGTATTAGCATTAGCAATCCCCGCTGAAAGAATGAATGCCCGCTCATATAGATTCTATTTCGTGCGCTTTGCTATAACCTTCCTCGCTCATTTGACTTTTCTTTGGCCTGGTGGGCATGAAAAAGAAGACTGGAAGAGGTATCAACACCCACATTCATCAATAAGAGTAGGAGTCATATAGGTATAGGTTAGCCTTTCCTTCCTCTGGTCATGTGTAATAGCCGGAGGGTAGAATTCGTATCTGTCTGTCTGCAGTCCGTATGTAGGTATGTCCAGTGGTCCAGCCTGTCGGTCAGTTGATAGTTTGATCGAAGCCATGAAGGTACCTTCCTAAACTGAGATTGAAATCTATTTTCAAAGCATTTTTTTATCAGGAAAGAAAGTATGTTCGGAGTCTATTCATCGCATATAGACTGCAGGGACATCGTGCGTGGCATAACCATCGAGTTGAAGTCGAGACCTAAAAGATCGAATGGAACAGTACATAGACAAGTCAATCTCTTATGAATGTGAAGGTAGTCCCTTCATTTCATTACTTAAAATTAAGGTATTCATCATTAGAAGGGAAGTAGACTACTCAAGAATTTTACACTTCGTCATTTCAATTTCAATTTAATATTGTTAAGAAAAAAAGACGGAATGAATGTTTATCTTTACTAGGAACTTGAGTAAGGAGTAGATCCTTTTGTTGTTTGGGAGTTTTCTCGACCTTTCTTTATTTAG